GAAGAAAGATGTGGATAAATGGAAGAATGAGAGAAAGAGAGAAAAAGAATATCAATGATATAGAATTCCAATATGTAAGGTCTATGAGTCATCTCATAAAAGACAGTGTAATAAAGCATCAATACTAATTAATTCATCCATAATGAAATATTAAATAAATCCTTTTTAGAGAAGAAAAAAATTAAGAGCTTCGAGCCAATAAAGACTAAGAAGGTTGACTCAAGAATAAATTAGATTACAAGCTCCGTTGTAGAATTCTGACCTAACCATTAAATACGAAGCGGTGGGAACGATGGAATCCGTGAATGCAAAAGATTTTATTGAACAAATGAATCTTTCTGATTCACTAGTCGGGATGGCGAAACGAACCGGAAATAAATTCATCTATTCTGAGAAGTCACGAATAAGCGCTACGACTGAAAGATAGATTGCAAGAGTAAATATTCGCCCGCGAAAACTTTCTTTTTTTTTTGAATTGGTAAATCTGGATAAAGGACAAAATAAAGATTTATTAGTACGTTAGAAAAAACTATTATTTATAATTTTTTTTTATAAAAATGTTCTAATATTTATTCAAATTAATTAAAATTCAATTTTGAATCTTTTAGTCGCGAGGAGCTGGATGAGAAGAAACTCTCACGTCCAGTTCTGTAGTAGAGATGGAATTCTGAAACAACCATCAACTATAACCCCAAAAGAACCAGATTCCGTAAACAACATAGAGGAAGAATGAAGGGAATATCTTATCGAGGTAATCATATTTGTTTCGGTAAATATGCTCTTCAGGCACTCGAACCTGCTTGGATCACATCTAGACAAATTGAAGCAGGTCGACGAGCAATGACACGAAATGCACGCCGTGGTGGAAAAATATGGGTCCGTATATTTCCAGACAAACCAGTTACAGTAAGACCGGCCGAAACACGTATGGGTTCGGGGAAAGGATCCCCTGAATATTGGGTAGCTGTTGTTAAACCGGGACGAATACTATATGAAATGGGTGGAGTAACCGAAAATATAGCTAGAAGGGCTATTTTAATAGCAGCATCCAAAATGCCTATACGAACTCAATTTATTATTTCGGGATAAAAATGTAGAACTGATCGAAATGAATCTTGGGGATGAAACAAAAACGCAGGTTTCTTTTTTTGGACAAACAATATTTCTTTTATTTTCTTCATCCTTTGCATTGGAAGAATAGACTCAAAATTTGATATGATTCAACCTCAGACCCATTTAAATGTAGCGGATAACAGCGGGGCTCGAGAATTGATGTGTATTAGAATCATAGGAGCTAGTAATCGTCGATATGCTCATATTGGTGACGTTATTGTTGCTGTGATCAAAGAAGCAGTACCCAATATGCCCCTAGAAAAATCAGAAGTAGTTAGAGCTGTAATTGTTCGTACCTGTAAAGAACTTAAACGTGACAACGGTATGATAATACGATATGATGACAACGCTGCAGTTGTGATTGATCAAGAAGGAAATCCAAAAGGAACTCGAATTTTTGGTGCAATCCCCCGGGAATTGAGACAATTAAATTTTACTAAAATAGTTTCATTAGCTCCCGAGGTATTATAAAATAAAATGAGATCATGATATCTTTTGGGTATTTGAAAGAACTAGATTAAGAACGAGATTCATTCGTAGATTGTGTCTCACGCATATACCTTAAAAAATTCCTATTCATAAACCAATAGAAAAAAAAAAGAAAAAACATGTTGATTATATCCAATTTTGAGGCACCAATACATGGGTAGAGACACTATTTCTGAGATAATAACTTCTATACGAAATGCTGATAGGGATAGAAAAAGAGTTGTTCGCATAGCATCTACTAATATTACCGAAAATATTGTTAAAATACTTTTCCGAGAAGGTTTTCTCGAAAACGTCAGAAAACATCGAGAAAAAAACAACTCTTTTTTGGTTTTAACCCTTCGACATAGAAGGAATGGGAAAAGACCCTATAGAAATTTTTTAAATTTAAAACGGATCAGTAGACCCGGTCTACGAATCTATTCTAACTCTCAACGAATTCCTAGAATTTTAGGTGGGATGGGGATTGTAATTCTTTCTACTTCTCGAGGTATAATGACAGACCGGGAGGCTCGACTAGAAGGAATCGGCGGAGAAATTTTGTGTTATATATGGTAATCCTTTTAATATCCAAATGGAATCCGAAACCTCTTCCTATTTGTAAAAAAAAAAAGAAAGAGGGTGGGTTGTCTAATATCGTTTTTCCTCCATTAGTTGATACTTCAAGGGGGCTTTACCTAAAATGAAAGAACAAAAATGGATCCATGAAGGTTTAATTACTGAATCGCTTCCCAATGGCATGTTTCGGGTTCGGTTAGATAATGAAGATCTGATTCTAGGTTATGTTTCAGGAAAGATCCGACGTAGTTTTATACGGATACTGCCAGGAGATAAAGTCAAAATTGAAGTAAGTCGTTATGATTCAACCAGAGGACGTATAATTTATCGACTCCGAAAC